TATGGACGGGGATGGGGTTGTGGACAGGGATGGGGTTGTGAACAGGGCTGGGGGTGTGGACAGGGCTGGGGGTGTGGACAGGGATGGGGTTATGAACGGGGGTTGGGCTGATGATCAAGTAGAATCCTGGGTCGCAAGAAGTGAGTGGATTGATGATGAAGAAAGAGAATTCTTGGTTCAGTTCTGCACCTTAACGACAGACAAAAGGATTGAGATTGATCAAATTCTATGGAGTCTGACTCATAGTGATCATTTCTCAAAGAATGACTCTGGTTATCAAACGATTGAACAACCGGGAGCAAATTACTTACGGGACTTAGTTGACATTCATAAAAAGTCTCTAATGAATTATGAGTGCAATACATCCTGTTTAGCGGAAAGACGGATATTCCTTGCTCATTATCAGACAATCACTTATTCACAAACCCCGTGTGGGGCTAATAGTTTTGATTTCCCATCTCCTGGAAAATCCTTTTCGCTCCGCTTAGCCTTACCCCCCGCTAGGGGTATTTTAGTGATAGGTTCTAGAGGAACTGGACGATCCTATTTGGTCAAATACCTAGCGACAAACTCTTATGTTCCTTTCATTACGGTATCTACGGACAGGTTCCGCAAGCCTGTAGATGATTTTTATGATGTTAAAGATGAAGAGTACGAGGTTCATTTTAAGACTTATATTAATACGGATGCTAATAGTTCTTTTGAGTATGGTCCTCCTTCTCGGCCTCTTGGTTTTGGTGAGGAGGCGGAGATTGAGCTTGTGCCTATTGTTAAGGGCCTTGTGGCTAGCATTCTTAACATTCTTCGTAGTCTTGGTCATGTGGGAAATGGTATTGGTGATAGTTTTATTGAGGATTTTGATCTTGGGGCTCGTTGGTTTGATCTTGGGGCTCGTTATGATCTGAATCGTGATGAGGGTGAGATTGATGAGAGTCAGATTGATGATAGGGAGATTGATGATAGGGAGATTGATAGGCATATGACTATTGATGATAGGGAGATTGATAGGCATATGACTAATAGGCTGGAAGGGTTAACTGGGTGGGATTTGATAGCTACGAAGCTGTTGCAGGGACTAGACCACCAATCTTATATCAACCTTCAATTCGAATTAGCAAAAGCAATGTCTCCTTGCATAATATGGATGCCAAACATTCATAATCTGCGTTGGTGGGAGTCGGATTGCTTATCCCTCGGTCTATTAGTGAACCATCTCTCCGGGGGTTGTGAAAGATGTTCCACTAAAAATCTTCTTGTTATTGCTTCGACTCATATTCCCCAAAAGGTGGATCCCACTCTAATAGGTCTGAATAAATTAAATACGTGCATTAAGATACGAAGGCTTCCTATTCCACACCAACGAAAGCACTTTCTCACTCTTTCATATACTAGGGGATTTCGCTTGGAAAAGAAAATGTTTCATACTAATAGATTGGGGTACATAACCATGGGTTCCAGTGCACGAGATCTTGCAGCACTTACCAACGAGGCCCTATCGATTAGTATTACACAGAAGAAATCAATTATAGACACTAATACAATTCTATCTGCTGTTCATAGACAAACTTGGGATTTTCAATCCCAGGTAAGGTGGTCTCAGGATCGGAGGATCTTTTTGTATCAGATAGGAAGGGCTGTAGCACAAAATGTACTTCTAAGTAATTGCCTCATAGATCCTATATTTCTCTATATCACGCAGAACTTACGGAAGGAAGGGCATTCTTATTTGTACAAATGGTACTTCGAACTTGGAACGAGCATGAAGAAATTAACGATACTTCTTTATCTTTTGAGTTGTTCTGCCGGATCGGTCGCTCAAACTCTTTGGTCTCTACCCGGACCCGACACTGGGATCACTTCTTATAGACCCGCTGAGGATGATTCTGAGCTAGTTCATGGCCTATTAGAAGTAGAAGGCGCTCTGGTGGGAGACTCACGGACAGAAAAGGATTGCAGTCAGTTTGATAATGATCGAGTGACTTTGCTTCTTCGGCCCGAACCAAGGAATCCCTTAGATATGATGCAAAATGGATATTTTTCTATCCTTGATGCGGGATTTCTCTATCAAGGATCCGAAGTGGGGTTGGAAGACTGGGAAGGATTCCTCGACCCGGAACAGGAGTTCGTCACTAACATAGTTTGGGCTCCTACAATATGGAGCCCTTTGGACTTTCTATTGGATTGTATCGACATTCCCAATGAATTGGGATTTCCCTTCTATGGGTCTGATGGAGCGTATGCTGGAGAGGGTGATGGAGAGTATCCTGAAGCGGATGAAGAGGCTAAGGAAGAGTATTATGATGAACAGTATGAGCTTCACGAGGATGATGAAGAGGTTGATAAAGGGGGTGATGAAGCGTATGATGAACAGTATGCGCTTCAAGAGGGTGGTGGAGAGTATCCTGGAGAGGATAAGGAAGAGTATCCTGGAGAGGATAAGGAAGAGTATCCTGGAGAGGATAAGGAAGAGTATTCTAATGAAGAGGGTGAGCTTCAAGAG